CGCTGCTCCATATCGTAGGGGATCCACCCTATTACATAAGTGGATTCCTTCATTTTGATCTTATATCATGATATAAGTAAGCAGTTTTTATTGTATCGGCCAAAAACCTGACTAATTGATCTTTACGGTGCTTCTTCTATCAATTAGATCCTTTATCCATAGAATAAAGTATCTAGGCATACCTATTTCTTCATATTTCTACTTCTATGAAGTTTCTTTCTTTGCTACAGCTGATACAAATCGTTAGTTTGGACAATACATATGTAGAAAGCCTATTTTTTTTAGTATTTATTAGCGAATTTGCTCTTTTTTTTCTTTCTATAGTGGAGATAGTCGCACGTAATGACAGATCACAGCCATATTATTAAAAGCTTGTGGTAAGAACGGGTTTCGTTCTAGTGCCCGAAAATAATATTCCAAAGCTTTCGTATGTTCTCCGTTCCTTGTGTGGATAAGACCTATGTTATAGAGTATATAACTTCGATCATAGGGATCGATTTCTAGTCGCATAGCTTCATAATAATTCTGTAGAGCTTCCGCATAATTTCCTTCGGATTGAGCCGACATCCGTTACGGTCGTTCGTTATTCCATTCAAAGAATCTCCGTTCCAGAACCGTACGTGAGATTTTCATCTCATACGGCTCCCCCTTTATGTGATGCGCATAATGAGATGAGAATAATACATGAAATCAAAAAAGATTGAAATACTCTCATTATGAACTCATGGGACTAGCGTTTTTACAAAAAATCTCTAGCCAACCTTCCTGTAAAAGATCTTTTCTTAACATCAAGCATGGTGTTACTAGATAAAAAAAAATGGTAACTCTAACAATTTCTTTGTCCTCAACGCCTCTAAATTTCCAGGAATTAGTCACTTCAACAGTCTTCGATGGTTATACAGGTATCCAAAATACAAACGAGATGGATGTTTGTTGTCCCAACCATTTTTCTAAGTTCCGATCCCGATAAGGAAAAGGGATAATTTATAACAAAGTTTTCGTGTTGTTGATTCCTAGGTGTAGTGCTTCTTCCCCTCTGCTACCTATTTTTACTAGTGAATATTTTTACTAGTGGAGTAGGGTTGACTTAATCCATAGGTTACACCTTTCGCTTAATACTAGAATCGACAATTAAAGCATCTGAGGTTACATTAATCGGGGATACACGACAGAAGGAATTTTTTGATTTTCAAATTGCACCTCCAAGAAGCGTAGATTTATTTCAATTATTGTTTTCTTTCTATCCCGAATACTGTGTCTTTCTACTAAGACGGAGAGCGGTAAAGAAAATTGAAAAAAAAAAATCAAATCGCACCATCTCTGTAATAGGTGAATGCCTCTTTTTCCCCGGAAGTTGTCGGAATTATTCGTAATAAGATATTGGCTACAATTGAAAAGGTCTTATCGATAAAATTTCCATTTATCCCACCAGATCTAGGCATCGGTACCAACCCCATTCTATAATTTCTTTTAATTACCTCTCGTGAGAAAATGATCCCACAAACGAAGGAATTGCATAGTACGAAATAACATAAAAACGGATTCATTAAAAAATCCCACTCGATATTCAAATTGTTTCTTTTTGATTTCACAGGAATCAATAAAACAGAAGAAATATTTCAATCCGGTTAAATTTCATCCAAATGTAGTAGGATCAGAATGAAGAGAACTATTCTGATTTCAGCGAAGTTGAAGAAAAAAAGAATTTTATTTATCTTACAGATTGGGGTAATTCTAGAAGTTTTTTGATTGAATTATGATACAAAGAGCAAAAAAAATCGAATAATTATTCTATGATTCATAAATTTTGACTAGATCTATGTATGCGATAAACAGTTGTTGGTGAAAAATCGAAAACTGTAAAAGTCGAATTTTTATAAAAAATGGAATCATAGTTTAAAAACCTAAATAGAATCATGAGCTAAAAGTATCCATTAAACATAGTTAAAAAAAAAAAATTATTTTTATAGTTAGAATTAGTTGGACGTGCCTATCAAAAATAAATTGAATATGAATGACTCACTATTAACTCGGTTTCTGGGCCATAATCATTCTGTAGGAGAGATGGCCGAGTGGTTGAAGGCGTAGCATTGGAACTGCTATGTAGGCTTTTGTTTACCGAGGGTTCGAATCCCTCTCTTTCCGTACTAATTCAACAATGTTACTGACCACAACGTATCAAATCAAATAACAATGGATACTACTCTTATTCCAACGGTTAGACCTTTCTTGGATATAGATTCTCTATTTCGAATTTTTCATTTTTGTGGTACGGAAACGAAAAGACTGGAAAGAATGGACAAGAGATGAAAATCCCCCTACCGCTCAATGATACATGAATGATAAAAAAATTTCCGGATCAAAACCTTACTTTCCTTCGGTCTCTTTACTTAGACTTCGGCGAAGGGGAGGACGAAATTGTCCGAACCCTTGTTTTTTAGTTAGGTTTAAGTCTGACGAGAATAATATTCGACAACGAGCAATTCATTTATTTTCAAAC